AATTTAACGTCTTAAATGAAATGAGCAGACTCTAATCGACAGTCTTCTATGAGATCCGATAGTATAATAAGAAAGAAAGAAATATATGAATCTTTCTTTCTTATCATACTATATGTTATTGGAGCGTATAAAGTTACACTTTACTTATTAATATAACTAATATAATTAAAGGCAGAGGTTTCGTGTTGATCAATCTACAATTTGTTACGATCAATCTGAAATAATTGTCTTGTCTGTCTTACTCTAATTTTTAGATTTCGATTTATTATTATTTAGTCTAGTGCTCTATCGAAGGAATCAAATTAACGAAAGAAAAAGGATTATTATGAGCATATATTAATAAAATAAAGTAGTAATTCTTTTTATATTCTAGCATTCCGAAGAAAAAATGGATTGATTCATTGACAATTGACAGGAGTTCTATGGGTACTTCTTTAGATTTCGAAAGGAAATAAATAAGAAACCTCACAAATTTTTAATGCTTCAACCCGGATATGAAATGAGTCGATAAAGAAACTAGAAATTTTATTTCGAAAATAATAAAACAAGCGGTAGGTGCGCAATATGTGCCTCCCCTAAGGCAAGATCTTATTATGTTATAGTATTTCGTTAGACAACCGCTATGTCTATATTTTTTATCATAGAAAGCACGTATATACTTCAAAAATTCCTTTTTGAGCAGGACAAGTAAAGAAAAGAGGGAAAAAGGGAAGGGGGAGTCAGGTTTTCCTCGGTATCCATCTATAATTATGGTACCATCCCGCTCATTGAAATAGAAAATGGAGTAAGAATTGGGTTGAAATAAAATTAGAATCATCTGTATCCCCCTTGCTTTCTAGATACGAAGATGAGAATCATTGAAATCTCTATTTGATTGAAAGAGTTTCGGTCATATAATCCATTAGTCCACTAGAATCCAATGTAATTCCGAAATGAGGATCTTTTTTTTAGAATAGAATTCAAAACGCGTTGCAGAACGATCTATAAAACAATTGATACGGGTGATTCCTCAACTAATTAGTAGTACCTCTAGAGTCCACTTCTTCCCCATACTACCAGTGAAAGGGAAAACGTAAAGACTACCATTAAAGCAGCCCAAGCGAGACTTACTATATCCATGTTAATTATGTCCCCTATCTCTATGACGGAATTATTCCATTATTGCTCATTAATAATAATGGAATTGACGGCGCAGAGTCAAAAAGGGATTTTGACCGAACACTATTGATGAATCAATTCAAAGTAGTAGAATAGAAAGGAATCAGGAAGTCTTGATAACCCCCCTCACCGTTCTAATCTTTCCTTGAATCCTAGATACAAAGATTTGCAATCTTTTATTTTACTTTTATTTTAAAAAAGCTTTAGACCGAATGCACGGTCCCTTTCTGCTGTGTCTGCTGTGAAATAATTCGGTGAGTTTATATCCGCTATCAGCAGAACAGAATAAGGGATTTCGAGTCTTTTGTTGATCAGGCGACACCCGGATTTGAACTGGGGAAAAAGGATTTGCAGTCCCCCGCCTTACCACTCGGCCATATCGCCAAAACGATACCAAAAAAAATGGCTGAAAAATTTCTCGCTTAGGGTTGGATTACTGAACTTATTTTTTTGTACTTGTATTTTTAATCCGGTTTTATTAAGCCTTTGCCGAAAAGAATTCCCCTTTTTGATTGGATTTGATCCGCCCCTTCGATTGATTTATAGTATCTCAAAACACACAATGCTTAAACAGTCCTACTCACCTTTATATTAAACAAAAACAGATGATAAATTTGAACCATTAACTGTTGGCTGCTGACGGCGAATTCATGAACGAGACTTGAATTTGAATCTCAAACTTTTTTTCCTAATGACATAAGAAAAAAATTGATACAGAACTAAACGAATCGGTGTTTATTCAGTATTTTTTCTTTTCAATAAAAAATCTTTCTCTATTTCAATTATAACAATATATATGAGTATATGTAAACCCCAGAACAGAAGTTGAAGACCTATATATAATATCGATAGCTATATCTGGACATGTTTAATAAATATAACCCCTCTAATACACTTCATAATCCGCATTGTATGCTACAAATTCGACTAAAAAATAGGTAAAAATTTTTCTCTTCTCCGCTAATCCCTTTTTTAAACAATGGAATCTTGAAAGGGGGTTAAGTACTACAAAATCGACTCTATTTTTCTTTTTTATGTCTTTTTATTTTATTTATCTTAGCCAAAAGATCAAATACCAAATCCATCGAGTTTTCTGATATTCAAGCGGATTGGAATATGGAATATCGTAATAATGGTAGAAATGGAATCCCTTTTTATATTCTATACAAAATTCCATAACATAGAAAGCCTAAGTGTAAGTGGCAGAATTCTGTTTCTAGAAACGTTTTATCAATTCTTTTCCATTTGTATCCCTTTCGAAAATTCCATTCCAATTATAAGTAGTATAAGTAGAAAATTCTCTTTATTCCTTCGTTCATACGTATTTCATACGTTCCATTCC